GTCCCTGTAGCTTACGACAAAGCATGACACTGAAGATGTCAAGACGGCTGATCAGAACACCCAAGGACAAAAGACTTAGTCCTAACCTTACTGTTGGTTTTTGCTAGATACACACATGCAAGTTTCCGCGCTCCAGTGCAAATGCCCTAAACCATCTCAACCCCAGAACTTTAGGAGCTGGCATCAGGCACATCATTCAACCATAGCCCAAGACGCCTAGCACTTGCCACACCCCCACGGGTACTCAGCAGTGGTTAACATTAAGCAATGAGTGAAAACTTGACTTAGTCAAAGCAATACAGGGCTGGTAAATCTTGTGCCAGCCACCGCGGTCATACAAGAAGCCCAAATCAACCTTATTAACGGCGTAAAGAGTGATCACATGCTATCACAACAATTAAGACTAAAAAACGCCTAAGCTGTCATAAGCCCAAGACGTCCATAAGAACACATAAACAAAAAAGTCTTAATATAACGATTAATTGAAATTCACGAAAGCCAGGGCCCAAACTGGGATTAGATACCCCACTATGCCTGGCCCTAAATATTGACACTTTATCTTACCTGAGTGTCCGCCCGAGAACTACGAGCACAAACGCTTAAAACTCTAAGGACTTGGCGGTGTCCTAAACCCACCTAGAGGAGCCTGTTCTATAACCGATAATCCACGATATACCCCACCATTTCTTGCCAAAACAGCCTATATACCGCCGTCGCCAGTTCACCTCCCCTGAAAGAACAACAGTGAACGCAATAGTCCCACCCCACTAGAAAGACAGGTCAAGGTATAGCCTATGGAATGGAAGCAATGGGCTACATTTTCTAATATAGAACATTACGAAAGGGGGCATGAAACTGCCCCCGGAAGGAGGATTTAGCAGTAAAGTTGGATAACAAAGCCATCTTAAACCCGGCCCTGGGACACGTACATACCGCCCGTCACCCTCCTCACAAGCGACCAAACCACCAATAACTAATAAGCCATATAGCTAAAGATGAGGTAAGTCGTAACAAGGTAAGTGTACCGGAAGGTGTACTTAGACCATCAAGACGTAGCTTTAACGAAAGCATTCAGCTTACACCTGAAAGATGTCTGCCCTCACCAGATCGTCTTGAAGCCAAATTCTAGCCCAAAATACATTGATCTGAAATAACAAAGCCACTCTGTATGACTAACTAAAGCATTTACCAGTCTCAGTATAGGCGATAGAAAAGACCCCATTGGAGCGATAGAGACCACGTACCGTAAGGGAAGGATGAAATAGTAGTGAATAATCAAGCGCAAAAAAGCAAAGATTAACCCTTGTACCTTTTGCATCATGGTCTAGCAAGAAAAACCAAGCGAAATGAATTTAAGTTTGCCACCCCGAAACCCAAGCGAGCTACTTACGAGCAGCTAGTGCCCAACACTGAGCGAACCCGTCTCTGTTGCAAAAGAGTGGGACGACTCGTTAGTAGAGGTGAAAAGCCAACCGAGCTGGGTGATAGCTGGTTGCCTGTGAAACGAATCGTAGTTCACTCTTAATTCTCCTCCAAGGAAACCACACAAAACCCTAATGAAGCGAATTAAGGGCAATTTAAAGGAGGTACAGCTCCTTTAAAAAAGAATACAGTCTCTACCAGCGGATAAATTGAACTTAGACTGAATGACTTGTGGGCCCTAAAGCAGCCACCAACAAAGAGTGCGTCAAAGCTCCCACCACAAAAATATATAAATTACATGACTCCCTCACCACTAACAGGCCAACCTATACCAATAGGAGAATTAATGCTAGAATGAGTAACTGGGGTCCTCCCTCTACGACGCAAGCTTACATCCTTACATTATTAACAAGTACACAATATACGACCATTCAAACAAGCAAAGTATAGCCTATCTTGTTAACCCGACAGAGGAGCGTCCATTAAGAAAGATTAAAACCTGTAAAAGGAACTAGGCAAATTACCAAGGCCCGACTGTTTACCAAAAACATAGCCTTCAGCAAACAACCAGCAAGTATTGAAGGTGATGCCTGCCCGGTGACCTGATGTTAAACGGCCGCGGTATCCTAACCGTGCAAAGGTAGCGCAATCAATTGTCTCATAAATCGGGACCTGTATGAATGGCTAAACGAGGTCTTAACTGTCTCTTACAGGCAATCAGTGAAATTGATCTTCCTGTGCAAAAGCAGGAATAAACCCATAAGACGAGAAGACCCTGTGGAACTTTAAAATCAGCGACCACCCTACAACATATTCCCGCCCAAAGGGCACACTGACGTCAATAGGGACTGGTCTGCATTTTTCGGTTGGGGCGACCTTGGAGAAAAACAGAACCTCCAAAAATAAGACCACACATCTTAACTAAGAGCAACCTCTCAACGTGCTAATAGCACCCAGACCCAATATAATTGATCAATGGACCAAGCTACCCCAGGGATAACAGCGCAATCCCCTTCGAGAGCCCATATCGACAAGGGGGTTTACGACCTCGATGTTGGATCAGGACATCCTAGTGGTGCAGCCGCTACTAAGGGTTCGTTTGTTCAACGATTAAAGTCCTACGTGATCTGAGTTCAGACCGGAGCAATCCAGGTCGGTTTCTATCTATGAAAAACTCTTCCCAGTACGAAAGGATAGGAAAAGTGAGGCCAATACTCCAGGCAAGCCTCCACCATAAGTAATGAATAAAACTGAATTACGAAAGGTTATCACACACTCACCAATGTCCTAGAAAAGGACCAGCTAGCGTGGCAGAGCTCGGCAAATGCAAAAGGCTTAAGTCCTTTAACTCAGAGGTTCAAATCCTCTCCCTAGCTTCTAAACCCCACAGCAGAAACCCCTACCCTCAAATCATGCCAAACCATCCTATCCTGACCAGCCTGATCATAGCCCTGTCCTATGCCATTCCAATCCTCATTGCCGTAGCCTTCCTAACCCTAGTAGAACGTAAGGTCCTAAGCTACATACAAAGCCGTAAAGGCCCAAACATCGTAGGGCCATTTGGGCTCCTTCAACCAGTGGCAGACGGGGTAAAACTGTTTGTCAAAGAACCTATCCGACCCTCCACCTCATCACCCATCCTATTCACCATAACCCCAATACTAGCCCTTCTACTAGCAATCTCAGTCTGAACCCCCCTTCCCATCCCATTTTCCCTGGCAGATCTAAATCTAGGAATCCTATTCCTACTAGCAATATCAAGCCTAGCTGTGTACTCCATCCTATGGTCAGGATGAGCCTCAAACTCTAAATACGCCCTAATCGGCGCATTACGAGCGGTGGCCCAAACTATCTCATACGAAGTGACTCTAGCAATTATCTTCCTATCAATTATTATCCTGAGCGGGAACTACACCCTTGGTACACTGGCAGTCGCACAAGAGCCGCTATACTTCCTCTTCCCGTGTTGACCCCTGGCCATAATATGATACGTCTCTACCCTAGCCGAGACAAATCGTGCCCCATTTGACCTCACGGAAGGGGAATCAGAACTGGTCTCTGGATTTAACGTGGAATACGCAGCAGGGCCATTCGCCCTATTTTTCCTGGCAGAATATGCCAACATCATATTAATAAACATGTTGACAGTAATCATGTTCCTTAACCCAAGCTTGCTCAACCTCCCTCGAGAATTATTCCCAATGGTCCTGGCCACAAAGACCCTACTCCTGTCGATAGGATTCTTATGAATTCGCGCCTCATACCCACGATTCCGATATGACCAACTCATGCATCTCCTATGAAAAAATTTCCTCCCACTGACTCTGGCCTTATGTCTCTGGCACATCAGCCTCCCAATCTGCTACGCAGGCCTGCCCCCCTACCTAAGGAAATGTGCCTGAACCGCCAAAGGGTCACTATGATAAAGTGAACATAGAGGTATACCAGTCCTCTCATTTCCTAAAAATTAGAAAAGCAGGAATCGAACCTACACAGGAGGGATCAAAACCCTCCATACTTCCTTTATATTATTTCCTAGTAGGGTAAGCTAAAAAAGCTATCGGGCCCATACCCCGAAAATGATGGTTTAACTCCTTCCCCTGCTAATGAACCCTCAGGCAAAACTGATTTTCACCGCCAGTCTACTCATGGGGACCACACTTACAATCTCTAGCAACCATTGAATCACAGCCTGAGCTGGACTTGAAATCAACACACTCGCCATCCTCCCACTCATTTCAAAGTCCCACCACCCACGGGCCATCGAGGCTGCAACAAAATACTTTCTAACTCAAGCCACCGCCTCAGCCCTAGTGCTGTTCTCTAGCATGGCTAACGCATGACAAACCGGGCAATGAGATATTATACAACTCACCACCCCCGTATCTTGTACTATCTTTACAGCAGCCGTAGCAATAAAATTAGGACTAGTGCCATTCCACTTCTGATTCCCAGAAGTGCTCCAAGGCTCCTCTCTGACTACCAGCCTAGTCCTGTCCACTGTCATGAAATTTCCCCCCATTACCCTCATATTCCTCACCTCAAAATCCCTAGACCCCACCCTACTGACCACCATAGCAATCCTGTCAGCGGCCCTGGGGGGATGAATGGGCCTAAATCAGACACAAATCCGAAAAATCCTGGCCTTCTCGTCCATCTCACATCTGGGCTGAATGACAATCGTCCTAGTTTACTACCCAAAACTAACTATACTGAACTTCTACCTATACTCCACAATGACCGCCGCTGCCTTCCTAACACTACACTCCCTAAAAGCCCTGAAACTCCAAACACTGATAACTTCGTGGACAAAGTCCCCAGCACTAAGCGCCATATTCTTTCTCACACTCCTGTCCCTGGCCGGACTCCCTCCTCTGACCGGATTCATGCCTAAATGGCTGATTATTCAAGAACTCACAAAACAAGACATAGCCCTAGCGTCAACCATCATCTCCATCACATCACTGCTGGGACTATTTTTCTACTTACGCCTTGCGTTCTGTACAGCAATCACCCTACCCCCGCACACTACCAACCACATAAAACAATGACGTACCAACAAGCCAGTCAACACCGCAGTGGCGATCCTAACTACCCTCGCCATGACCCTCCTGCCCATCTCCCCCATAATTCTAACCATCGTCTAAGAAACTTAGGATTACCACTAAACCGAAGGCCTTCAAAGCCTTAGACAAGAGTTAAACTCTCTTAGTTTCTGCTAAAATCCGTAGGACACTACCCTACATTTTCTGAATGCAACTCAGACGCTTTAATTAAGCTAGGACCTTCACAGACCTAGACAGATGGGCTTCGATCCCATAATCCTATAGTTAACAGCTATATGCCCAAACCAACAGGCCTCTGCCTAATGAGACCTCGGCACGCACTTTAACGCGCATCAATGAGCTTGCAACTCACTATGAACTTCACTACAAGGCCGATAAGAAGAGGAATTGAACCTCTGTCAAAAGGACTACAGCCTAACGCTTGGACACTCAGCCATCTTACCTGTGACCTTCGCCAACCGATGATTATTCTCAACCAACCACAAAGACATTGGAACCCTGTACCTTATTTTCGGGGCATGGGCCGGAATGGTAGGTACAGCCCTAAGCCTGCTAATTCGGGCAGAACTTGGACAACCAGGCACCCTCCTAGGAGATGACCAAATTTACAATGTAATCGTCACCGCCCACGCTTTCGTAATAATTTTTTTTATAGTCATGCCCATCATAATTGGAGGATTCGGCAACTGACTAGTCCCACTGATAATCGGAGCCCCAGACATAGCCTTCCCTCGAATAAACAACATAAGCTTCTGACTCCTACCCCCATCCTTTCTGCTCCTCCTAGCTTCATCCACAGTGGAAGCCGGAGCAGGAACCGGGTGAACCGTCTACCCACCACTAGCCGGGAACGTGGCCCACGCTGGAGCTTCAGTAGACCTGGCTATCTTCTCCCTACACCTAGCCGGTATCTCTTCAATCCTCGGGGCAATCAATTTTATCACAACAGCAATCAACATAAAACCCCCTGCCCTATCACAATACCAAACACCTCTGTTCGTCTGATCCGTACTAATCACCGCAGTTCTTCTACTCCTATCCCTACCGGTCCTGGCCGCTGGCATCACCATGCTACTAACAGACCGTAACCTCAACACCACATTCTTCGACCCAGCGGGGGGAGGAGACCCAGTACTTTACCAACACCTGTTCTGATTCTTCGGCCACCCAGAGGTATACATCCTCATTCTTCCAGGATTCGGAATTATCTCCCACGTAGTAGCCTACTACTCTGGTAAAAAAGAACCATTCGGTTACATAGGAATAGTATGAGCTATGCTATCTATCGGATTCCTGGGTTTTATTGTCTGGGCCCATCACATATTCACGGTGGGCATGGACGTGGACACCCGAGCCTACTTCACCTCGGCTACCATAATCATTGCCATTCCAACCGGAATCAAAGTGTTCAGCTGACTAGCTACACTGCACGGCGGAAATATTAAATGGGACCCCCCAATACTATGAGCCCTGGGATTTATCTTCCTATTCACAATCGGAGGCCTGACAGGAATCATCCTAGCCAACTCCTCACTAGACATTGCCCTGCATGACACCTACTACGTAGTCGCCCACTTCCACTATGTCCTGTCCATAGGAGCGGTATTTGCAATCCTAGCAGGATTCACACATTGATTCCCTCTATTCACAGGCTACACACTTCACTCAACATGGGCCAAAACCCATTTCGGTGTAATGTTCGTAGGGGTAAACCTTACATTCTTCCCCCAACACTTCCTCGGACTAGCCGGTATGCCACGACGCTACTCCGACTACCCAGACGCCTACACACTATGAAACACCCTATCCTCAGTAGGCTCTCTAATCTCCCTAACAGCCGTAATCATACTAGTATTCATCATTTGGGAAGCCTTTGCATCCAAACGCAAAGTCCTACGACCAGAACTAATCAGCACAAACGTTGAGTGAATCCATGGTTGCCCGCCACCATACCACACCTTCGAAGAACCAGCCTTTGTCCAAGTACGAGAAAGGAAGGAATCGAACCCCCATATGTTGGTTTCAAGCCAACCGCATACAACCTCTTATGCTTCTTTCTCATCAAGGGACGTTAGTAAAATAATTACATAGCTTTGTCAAGGCTAAATTACAGGTGAAAAGCCAGTACGCCCCACCACCCCATATGGCAAACCACTCCCAACTAGGCTTCCAAGACGCATCATCACCCATCATAGAAGAGTTAGTAGAATTCCACGACCATGCCATAATGGTTGCCCTGGCTATCTGCAGCTTAGTCCTATACCTACTTACCGCCATACTCTCAGAAAAACTATCCTCAAGTACTGTAGACGCCCAAGAAATCGAACTAGTATGAACAATTCTTCCAGCTATCGTACTAATCATGCTTGCTCTCCCATCCCTGCAGATCCTTTATATAATAGACGAAATCAACGAGCCAGACTTGACACTAAAAGCCATCGGACACCAATGATACTGATCCTACGAATACACGGACTTCAAGGATCTCACGTTCGACTCATACATGATCCCAACGTCAGACCTACCCCTAGGACATTTCCGTCTACTTGAAGTAGACCATCGAGTCGTAGTCCCAATAGAATCCTCGGTGCGTGTCATTGTTACTGCTGACGACGTCCTCCACTCCTGAGCTGTACCCAGCCTAGGAGTAAAAACCGACGCAATCCCAGGACGTCTAAATCAGACCTCATTCGTCGCCACCCGACCAGGTGTGTTCTACGGACAGTGCTCAGAAATCTGCGGAGCCAACCACAGCTACATGCCAATCGTAGTAGAATCCGTCCCCCTAACTTACTTCGAAAACTGATCTTCATTACTATCCTCTCAATCATTAAGAAGCTATGCACCAGCGCTAGCCTTTTAAGCTAGAGAAAGAGGGCCACAGCCCTCCTTAATGAGATGCCGCAACTAAACCCAAATCCATGGTTATTCACCATGCTAGCTTCGTGACTAGCATACTCACTAATGATTCAACCAAAAATCCTATCATTCGTCTCTGCCAACCCACCATCAAGTAAAATATCAATCACCAAGGATGTAACCCCCTGAAACTGACCATGAACCTAAGCTTCTTCGACCAGTTTTCGAGCCCCTCCCTACTAGGGATCCCCTTAATCCTAATCTCCCTGGCATTCCCAGCCCTTTTACTACCCTCTCCAGGGAACCGATGGATCACAGGCCGACTATCCACCCTACAATCATGGCTCATTAACCTAATCACTAAACAATTGATAATCCCGTTAAACAGTAAAGGGCATAAATGGGCCCTGGTTCTGACGTCATTAATGATATTCCTACTATTATCAAACCTGTTAGGACTTCTCCCATATACATTCACCCCCACCACCCAACTATCAATAAGCCTAGCCCTGGCCTTCCCGCTATGATTAGCCACCCTACTCGTAGGCCTGCGGAACCAGCCCTCCGTGTCTTTAGGGCATCTGCTACCAGAAGGTACTCCTACACCCCTAATCCCTATTCTAATTCTAATCGAAACAACTAGTCTTCTAATTCGTCCCCTAGCACTGGGCGTACGCCTAACCGCTAATCTCACCGCAGGCCACCTTTTGATTCAACTTATCTCCACCGCAACATTAGCCCTATCCTCAATCATACCGGCAATATCTCTACTGACTCTGGCTATTCTCCTCCTACTAACCGTCCTAGAAGTGGCGGTAGCAATAATTCAGGCGTACGTGTTCGTCCTTCTACTAAGCCTGTACCTCCAAGAAAACATCTAAACAACAATGACCCACCAGGCACATTCCTACCACATAGTTGACCCAAGCCCATGACCTATTTTTGGAGCAACCGCCGCCCTCCTCACTGCCTCAGGACTAGTTATGTGGTTCCACTATGACTCGTCTCACCTCCTAATCGTAGGTCTACTCACCACCGCACTCGTGATATTCCAATGGTGACGAGACATTATCCGAGAAAGCACCTTCCAAGGTCACCACACACCAACTGTTCAAAAAGGCCTACGATACGGGATAATCCTCTTTATCACATCAGAAGCCTTCTTCTTCCTAGGATTCTTCTGAGCATTCTTCCACTCAAGCCTGGTTCCGACCCCAGAGCTAGGAGGCCAGTGACCTCCAACCGGAATCACCCCACTCAACCCAATAGATGTCCCCCTTTTAAATACAGCTATCCTACTGGCTTCAGGCGTTACCGTCACATGAGCCCACCACAGCATCACAGAAGCAGACCGAAAACAAGCCATCCAGGCCCTCACACTAACAGTGCTACTAGGATTCTACTTCACGGCCCTCCAGGCCATGGAATACTACGAAGCCCCCTTCTCCATTGCTGATGGGGTATACGGATCCACCTTCTTCGTAGCCACAGGATTCCACGGCCTCCACGTAATCATTGGATCCACTTTCCTCCTAGTCTGCCTATACCGCCTAATCAAATACCACTTCACACCAAACCACCACTTCGGGTTTGAAGCGGCAGCATGATACTGACACTTTGTAGACGTCATCTGATTATTCCTCTACATCACTATCTACTGATGAGGGTCTTACTCTTCTAGTATATTAATTACAATCGACTTCCAATCCTTAAAATCTGGTTTAATCCCAGAGAAGAGTAATAAACATAATCCTGTTTATAATAGTGCTATCGACATCTCTAAGCCTTATTCTAACTGCATTAAACTTTTGGCTAGCTCAGGTGAGCCCAGACTCGGAAAAATTATCCCCATACGAGTGTGGCTTTGACCCACTAGGATCCGCCCGACTTCCTTTCTCAGTCCGATTTTTCCTAGTCGCCATTCTGTTTCTCCTATTTGACCTAGAAATTGCCCTACTACTGCCCCTCCCCTGAGCAACACAGCTCTACTACCCCATGCATACACTAACCTGGGCCTCAACTATCCTACTAATCCTCACCCTGGGGCTGGTGTATGAGTGGGCCCAAGGGGGGCTAGAATGGGCAGAGTAACAGAAAGTTAGTCTAACCAAGACAGTTGATTTCGACTCAACAGATTATAGCCGCACCCTATAACTTTCTTTATGTCCTCCACACATCTAGGTTTCTACTCTGCCTTTGCTTTGAGCGCTATAGGCCTAGCCTTCCATCGAACTCACCTGATCTCTGCCCTTTTATGCCTAGAAGGAATAATGCTGTCAATATACGTAGCCCTGACCATGTGGCCCGTCCACACCCAAACCCCGTCTCCAGCCACCATGCCTATCTTCATACTGGCATTCTCCGCCTGCGAAGCAGGCGCGGGCCTGGCCCTACTGGTAGCTTCCACCCGCACACATGGCTCCGACCACCTACACAACTTTAACTTACTACAATGCTAAAAATTATTCTACCCACCATTATACTCCTCCCCCTAGCTTCACTATCCCCCTCTAAGCACCTATGAACGAACACCACCCTGCACAGCCTGCTAATCGCTGCTATTAGCCTACACTGGCTAGTTCCGACATACTACCCAGGCAAAGGACTGACACACTGAACATCCATTGACCAAATCTCATCCCCCCTGTTAGTCCTATCGTGCTGACTACTCCCCCTAATAATCATGGCTAGTCAAAACCACTTGCAACAAGAGCCCCAAGTGCGCAAACGAGCCTTCATCCTAATTATAATCGCAGCCCAGCCATTTTTATTGCTAGCCTTCTCAGCCTCAGAGCTCACACTGTTCTACATCTCATTCGAGGCCACTCTAATTCCTACCCTCATTCTCATCACACGTTGAGGTAACCAACCAGAACGCTTAAGCGCTGGAATCTACCTATTATTCTACACACTAGCTAGCTCACTGCCACTGCTAGTTGCCATCATACACCTACAAAGCCAAATAGGCACCCTCTATCTACCAATGCTCAAACTCCACCACCCAACATTAACTAACTCATGGACAGGGATGTTATCAAGCTTAGCCCTACTCTTAGCGTTCATAGTTAAAGCTCCACTATATGGGCTGCACCTCTGACTGCCAAAAGCCCACGTAGAGGCACCAATTGCAGGCTCAATGCTACTAGCTGCCTTACTACTAAAACTCGGCGGGTATGGTATCATACGTATCACAATCCTAATCAACCCCTCACACATAAACCTTCACTACCCATTCATTACCCTTGCCCTGTGAGGAGCACTAATAACTAGTGCAATCTGCCTACGACAAATCGACCTAAAGTCACTAATTGCTTACTCCTCAGTAAGCCACATAGGCCTAGTAGTGGCTGCAACGATAATCCAAACCCAATGAGCATTCTCTGGGGCAATAATCCTGATAATCTCACACGGACTAACGTCTTCCATACTATTCTGCCTAGCCAACACAAACTATGAGCGCACCCACAGCCGGATCATACTACTGACCCGAGGACTGCAGCCCTTACTACCTCTAATAGCCATCTGGTGACTGCTAGCAAACCTCTCCAACATGGCACTCCCCCCAACTATCAACCTCATAGCAGAGCTAACCATCATAACCGCCCTATTCAACTGATCTTCACCAACCATCGCCCTCACAGGCACTGCAGTGGTCCTGACAGCCTCATACACCCTGTACATGCTAGTCACGACCCAGCGAGGGACCCTACCCTCTCACATCACATCCATCCAAAACTCCTCCACACGAGAGCACCTCCTCATGGCCCTCCACATAATCCCCATGATGCTACTAATCCTAAAACCTGAACTAATCTCAGGAGCCCCCATATGCAAGCATAGTTTCAAACCAAACGTCAGACCGTGACTCTGAAAATAGAAGTTAAATCCTTCTTGCCTGCCGAGGGGAGGTTTAACCAACAGGAACTGCTAACTCCTGTATCTGAGTATAAAACCTCAGCCCCCTTACTTTTAAAGGATAATAGCAATCCACTGGTCTTAGGAACCATTCATCTTGGTGCAAATCCAAGTAAAAGTAATGGACCTGTCCTTAACCCTAAATACCACGATACTCTTAACCTTGGCAACCCTCTACACTCCTATTATCCTGCCCCTCCTGTCAAACAACCTAAAAAGTACCCCCACAACAATTGTAACAACTGTCAAAACCTCATTCATGATCAGCATTATCCCAATAGCCATCTTCATCTATTCAGGGATAGAGAGCTCAACCTCATGCTGAGAATGAAAATTCATCACAAACTTTAAAATCCCAATCAGCCTGAAAATAGACTTCTACTCCATAACATTCTTCCCAATCGCCCTATTCGTGTCATGGTCCATCCTCCAGTTTGCCACATGGTACATAGCCTCAGACCCCCACATCACAAAATTTTTTTACTACCTTCTATTCTTCCTCACAGCCATACTCATCTTAATTATCGCCAACAATATATTCTTACTATTCATCGGCTGAGAAGGAGTAGGAATTATATCATTCATACTCATCAGCTGATGGCACGGACGAGCAGAAGCAAATACCGCCGCCCTACAAGCTATCATCTACAACCGAGTCGGGGACATTGGGCTTATCCTAAGCATAGCATGACTAGCCTCTACTATAAACACCTGAGAGTTGCAGTTCATCCACTCCCCCACCCAAGCCCCAACACTACCCCTCCTGGGGCTAATTCTCGCCGCCGCCGGAAAATCTGCCCAATTCGGCCTACATCCATGGCTACCCGCCGCCATAGAGGGACCAACGCCAGTATCCGCCCTCCTGCACTCCAGCACCATGGTCGTAGCAGGAATTTTTCTGCTCATCCGCACTAACCCAATATTCAGCAACAACCAAGCCGCTCTCACCCTGTGCCTGTGTCTTGGAGCACTATCAACACTGTTCGCTGCTACGTGCGCACTGGCCCAGAACGATATCAAAAAAATCATTGCCTTCTCAACATCCAGCCAACTAGGGCTAATGATGGTCGCCATTGGGCTGAACCTACCACAACTAGCCTTCCTGCACATCTCAACACACGCATTTTTTAAAGCCATGTTGTTCCTGTGCTCTGGGTCAATCATCCACGGCCTAAACGGGGAACAGGACATCCGAAAGATGGGAGGGCTGCAAAAAACACTACCCACGACAACTTCATGCCTAACCATCGGCAACCTAGCCCTTATGGGGACCCCCTTCCTGGCAGGATTCTACTCAAAAGATACAATCATTGAGAGCCTTAACACATCCTACCTAAACGCTTGGGCACTTCTGCTAACCTTATTAGCTACATCATTCACTGCAATCTATTCACTGCGACTAACTCTGCTCGTCCAAACAGGACACACACGCATCCCACCACTAGCGCCAGTAAACGAAAACAACCCAGCAATTCTACACCCAATCACGCGCCTTGCCCTGGGTAGCATCATGGCTGGGTTCTTAATCACCTCGTTTATCATGCCAACAAAAACTCCACCAATAACCATGCCCCTCTATATCAAAACCACTGCCATCGTAATCACAATTCTAGGGGCGGCACTAGCACTAGAACTATCAAAATTCTCCCAGGCCCTAATTATGCCAAAACAAAACACATTCTCAAACTTCTCCTCATCCCTGGGATACTTTAACCCACTCACCCACCGTGCCACCACCCTAATCCTCATAGACAACGGCCAGAAAATTGCCTCACAACTGATTGACTTATCCTGATACAAAATATTCGGCCCAGAGGGCCTAGCGAGCCTGCAACTAACAGCAGCCAAAGCTGCAACAACCCTGCACTCAGGCCTAATTAAAGCGTACTTAAGCTCCTTTGCCCTATCAATTCTAATTATAATCGCATCAACATAGATCCCAACCCACAATGGTCCCCAACCTGCGAAAAAATCACCCACTAATAAAAATCATCAACGACTCCCTGATCGATCTTCCAACCCCATCTAACATCTCAACCTGATGAAACTTTGGATCTCTACTAGGAATCTGCCTAGCAGTCCAAATCATCACAGGCCTGCTACTAGCTACACACTACACTGCAGACACCAACCTAGCCTTCGCCTCAGTCACACATATCTGCCGAGACGTACAGTTTGGCTGACTAATCCGAAATCTGCATGCAAACGGAGCCTCATTCTTCTTCATCTGCGTCTACCTACACATCGGACGAGGGTTATATTACGGCTCGTACCTGAACAAAGAAACCTGAAACGTCGGAGTAATCCTACTACTGACCCTAATGGCAACTGCCTTCGTAGGCTACGTCCTCCCTTGAGGACAAATATCGTTCTGAGGGGCAACAGTCATCACAAACCTACTTTCAGCCATTCCATATATCGGCCAAACACTGGTAGAATGGGCATGAGGGGGATTCTCAGTAGACAACCCGACACTAACTCGATTCTTCGCCCTACACTTCCTCCTCCCCTTCGTTATCGTAGGACTCACACTAGTCCACCTCACATTCCTACACGAGACAGGATCGAACAACCCCCTAGGCATCCCGCCAGACTGTGACAAAATTCCATTCCACCCCTACTATTCAGTGAAAGATATCCTTGGGTTTGCACTCATGCTCGCCCTACTCGTAGCCATGGCCCTATTCTCACCAAACATACTAGGGGACCCGGAGAACTTCACCCCAGCCAACCCCCTATCTACACCTCCACACATCAAACCAGAATGATACTTCTTATTCGCATACGCAATTCTACGGTCCATCCCCAACAAATTAGGAGGAGTCCTAGCTCTAGCTGCATCCGTACTAGTGCTATTCTTAGTCCCCCTACTCCACACATCCAAACTACGATCAATAACCTTCCGACCATTATCTCAAATTCTATTCTGAACATTAGTAGCCAACCTATTAGTCCTAACATGGGTTGGAAGCCAACCAGTAGAACACCCATTCATCATCATCGGCCAACTAGCCTCAATCTCGTACTTCACAATCATTCTAGTCCTATTCCCTCTCGTCGCAGCTCTAGAAAACAAAATCCTCAAACTCTAATATACTCTAATAGTTTATAAAAACATTGGTCTTGTAAGCCAAAGATTGAAGATTACACCCCTTCTTAGAGTTTGTTCAGAAAGAAAGGAATCAAACCTTTACCACCAACTCCCAAAGCTGGCATTCTAAATTAAACTACTTTCCGACTGCCCCTTAAACCGCCCGAATAGCCCCCCGAGATAACCCCCGCACAAGCTCCAGAACCACAAACAAAGTCAACAACAGCCCCCATCCTGCAATTAAAAACAGGCCCGCCCCCCAAGAATAGAATATGGCCACTCCGCTAAAATCCAACCGAACCCAGGACGTTCCTGCATTATCCACCGAACCCCCCCCGGGCCAGCATTCTAACAGCCCACCTAGGACAATTCCCACAACCACAATTAACCCTAACCCCACTACATAACCCACAACACGTAAATCCCCCCAAGCCTCAGGATAAGGATCTGCTGCCAACGAGACTGAATATACAAACACCACTAACATTCCCCCCAAATATACCATAACCAAGGCCAACGACATGAAAGAAGCGCCTAAACTCACCAACCACCCACACCCTGCAACAGACGCTACTACCAAACCAACCACCCCATAATACGGAGAGGGGTTAGACGCAACCGCTAACCCCCCTAAAGCAAAGCACAGACTTATAAATAAAACAAAATTTATCATAAATTCCTGCTTGGTACCTACCCAAGATCCACGGCCTGAAAAGCCGTTGTTATTGTCATTTAACTACAGGAACCCCCCCCCTTCCCCCCCATAAACATTCATTTTATGGGCATGTGCTGCTTTGCATTCAATTATTTACCACATCAGACATAACACTAATGTAGGATAATCCACATAACACCCAACGTCAAGACCCCCCAAACTCAATTATTTTCTCCCAAGAGATAATATGCGTGGGTAAAAATATCATCTCCAAACATCTATGCTTGGTACTAACCACCCAAATGATTCTGGCCCAAAACACGCCGTAAACGTACTGTAGTTCGACCATGCCACCTTATACCCTAAACCCATTCCGAGTGAACGAGACAATATCCTAGTACTAACTTGAATGCCTGTAGCTCATAGTATCCAGACCCATAGTCTCAAGCACCAACAAGCCAGAGAGCCTGGTTATCTCTTAATCGTGGTTCTCACGAGAAATCACCAACCCGGTGTTAGTAATGCCCTACACTCTTGGCTTCAGGAGCATACTTTCCCTCTATGCCCTAAAACTTCATTACTATTCTTGCTCTTTTGCGCTATTGGTTGTAACTTCAGGGCCATACCTTGATTGTTCCCTTTTCCTCGCTCTTCACAGAAACAAGCGGTCGGTTGAATACTCCCCCCTCTTCCTCGTTATCGCGGCATCCGACCGCTTTGGCACTTTAATTCTCTGGGTAATCTCATTAAACCCTTCCAGTGCGTAGCAGGTGTTATCTTCCTCTTGACATGTCCATCATATGACCGGCGGACGGCTGTCTGCCCTGGAGCTAATCAAGTGTCATGGCTTGATGGATAAGGCAGTCTCATATTGGACACTGATGCACTTTGATAAGCATTCATGGCACCCGCGCTTTTTACCTACTAAGCCTATAGCTGGGCTTAATGGTTGTGGGACATGGTTTTTAAATTGGCCTAAACTAGGCACTTTCATTCAAAACGACATTTTTTCGTGTTTTTATTTTTTGTTTGTTAATTTTAATAAATTTTATTAAAAAAATGACTACATCTCCCTACAATATCTTAATCACCTATTATTAACTTTTATTACAATAACCTACCCCAGACTTACACCCAAACTATAACCAACCCAATCATAACATATTTTAACAAAACCATTAAACTATTTTATATGACTAAACCCTGAATCTCAACAAACATAGATCACTAAAACAAAACAAAAATAAGAATAACATCAACCATCATCCAGCGCCCACATACACAAACT